GCTTTCTTTGTTCTCATGGCAGAGTGAGGGGCGCTATCCATCCGCCAATAGAGCCGGCTTTTAGTGAAGATCCGCTCATATGCTGCATGAGGGGCGGCAAAAGACGGCTTTGCTCATGAGTTAGCGGTCAAGCGGAAAAGGACCTGCTGGCTTCTTTTCTTTCCGGAGCAGAGCTGCCTTGCTCGTAGCCCCTATTGATATAAAAGGGGATGAAGGGTGAAAGAAAAATAAGAAGCAAGTCTTGAGGGAGTAAAGAGCCACCGTTAGGTGGTTCTGCGCCAAGTGCGACCGATTGTCCTTCCTTTATAGATTGAACTACCGTAACTCCACTCAACCAACAAAGTAAATTCTATACTCAAAGTTGAGTTACCGTACAAACTCAATATCTATAAAAACTAAGGGGGAAGAGTTTTTACTGAAGCCGAAAGGTATCCTAAAGGAATGGTAGCACCACAATCCACCCAGACGCGGCCATCATAAATGGTTCGTGCGACGGCGGCGGAAGCAGGTTCTGGATAATCCATTCAATCTTCTTCTTTTCTTTCTCTTTTTTCTCTTTTTCTTAATTTTCCTCTTCCCATGGAACTCCCTCTTGAAACATTTCCAGAAACTCGAGTCTTATTTCCTCTTCTTCCGGCAGCATTTCTCCTTTGAGCGGCATTTCCTCTTCTTCTTTCGGTGGAGCTTCCTCTCTAGGTTCTTCTTGCAGCCTTATCCCTTTTCAAAATTATTCTTCCCTTAGGATCGCCTTTGGAAGCCGGAACGTAGGGGTCATGATGATCCAGTGGGAGGGATCTTCCTCACAAAGCCAGAGAGCATTAATAACATTAATTGTAGTGATGGTAGGGGGATGTTGGAAATCGGACACTTCCTCGGCCCAGCATGTTGAGACCGGAGCGTGACTAGGGAGCGAGTTCTTAAAAACTCCCATTTTCTCGTTGGGGTTCTTAGGAGCTTCCTGTTCATCCGCCACGTTGATTTTTCCTTCTTCTATGAAATCTTGGATTTTTTGCTTTATGTTATATTATTATACTTCGCTTGCATCTAATAGCTTATAGGCTTCTTTCCTTGCTGCACTCATTCACTCCGGAAGTGACTACTTTACTTTCTTATACTAGCTATTCTAAGATCTACCTTATCTTGCTTATCGCGAATACTGAAAGAACTGGCGATTTACTGCTGCTGTTTGTGCTTATTTACCGTACTATGAGTGAGCTTGCTCGTACTTATTGATTGCATACTGTCTTGCTCCTCGCATACCACCGTACTAAATACCGATTTCCACCTATTTTATTTGCCTTTCTCGATTGCCTATTTGCGCTTTGAAGTCCTTATTCTCGATTGCAAGAGGAAGACCAATCGCTCTTATCCAACAGCTTCTATTTGCGGAACAGCCATCGCGTAACTACCGCGATTTGCTTACATGCTTGTTATAAGAATTCCTTACTCTCTTTGATACTCTCTATGGATTCTTTATTCTGGGCTAGGTAACCAAGTTAGTATACTAGCGGAGCTCTTGAAGGGGGGAAGTCTAAACGAGTAATAAAAAGGCTTATCTATATCATTAGTCCCCCCCGAAGCCCCGCGACCGTTGCGACAGGTAGACCGTTTGAGAGACTTGCAAGAGTTTCGAGAGTTAACGACAGGAGAGAGCGATTGAGAGACTTGATTACAACCGTTAGAGATTCGCGTTAGCATACTCGATATCGCACAGATCAATTGCAAGGGAGATCTAGATTGAATAAAGAAGATCGATTCATGTGGCCCTCTTACTCCCCTTACTTGATACGATAGAGATCAATCGTTTACTTCAACTAAAATCGATGAAGTACTGAAACTACTTCAACTTCAATGGATGAACTTCTTGCTTGCCTGCCACTCCTCTGAACTTCGCTACCTTACTATAGTTTTTTAAAGTGGAATGAAAGTCGATATTTTACTTTTTCTTTAAAAAAAGCTACGGCTTACAAAATAAAGGCTTTTTTCTCTCGTTTTCCCAGGACGTAATCACCTATGAGATGGCTTTCACAGGGCTTCTTGCTACAGAGAGATTGCCGTAGACAGCTTATTAAGGGAATGCTATCTTTAGCTCCTAGTAACGCGCATCCCTTTGATTGCTTCCTTCTGGAATCTCAAGCATTAGCAAAGTGGCTAGGGGACATACATTAATTCAGCGAGAGACCTCTGTCAACCAAGGTCTGAGGAATGGGAAATTCCTTAGTTTCAATGCTCAAGTAGTGATCTATTGCCGGGAGTATTCATTGAATATTTCATCATATACGCAAGCGACTGACGGCCTCGGAGGAGGGCTGACGATCTCCGGCTTAATCATTGTCTCGGCTTTCTAAAGCTCTGTCACTGGCTTGACTCTCCTGGTAAGGGAGCTACCATCGAATACATTCTTTTCTATCCTTCGAACTACTCTCTAAGCCCACGGGATTCTCAGGTTTCTCTATCCAGAATCCACCTACCCTAGCTACATTCAACTAAAAACTAGAAGCGGTGAGTCCTAAGTACACTCACTGTGAGGTAAGGAAGTTCATAGCCAGTCCTAAACCTCAAGGGAAGAAGAAGCAAAGAGCAATCTAATTCTAAAAGCGCCTTCTATCTCTACCCTAAAAGTCATCTCTTTCTTCGCCTAAGCTCCTCCCTAGCAGCACTCTTCAATTAGCTACTTCACTCAGGCCTATCTTGTTCTAACCTTCCTACTAGGAAGGACATTACAACAACAAAGAACCTAGCTACTGGGCTACCATCCAAGAACAAGAACTACTAGCAGCTGGAGGGGCAGGATAGGCTAAGAAGGCAGTCAAGGACATCAACTACCTAACAGCGGAAAGACCGATTAGGGATATAATCCATTCTTTTCCTTCCTATCTTTTCTAACCATACAGTTAACAACCAAAGACGGAAAGAAATTATATTAGATAGGATAGAGTAAGACCTACGAGAAAGAGAAAAACTAGGAGAGGAATGCCAACAACAGCGGATAAGCAGAAGCGGAAACCTATTATACTTTATATGCATTGCAGCTCTTGGAGTCTAAGACTTCTAACTCTTTAGCCTCATTGGACTCAAGGACTTAGATGAGCTAACGGTAAGAATAAAAACCTGACTTTAGGAAGGAAGGGGAGAAAGGAAGAACTATCTAACTATTAGATGAATGAGAGTGATTATATGACCATCTTGATTCAACCAAAAGGCCCATAGGACCTATAATGGGGGAGTAGCTGAGGCTATCTAAACTCTCGTTTAAATGCTTTAGAGAGGCCCCTTGAGGACAACTTCTTACAGGGTTTTCTTACCTTACTATATCATACTACTTTCACTGGCCTTTGGACTGAAGAGAAAGGGCATTCTAGCCCCTCTCTCTCATAACAGAAGAGAGCAACTACAGGAACTCTCTTAACTTACTGCCTTAGCCATAGCTTCATACTAGCTACTAGGAGAGACTTCGATGCACTCACCTTAGAGAACTTATAGTTAGGTAAGGAAGGGAAGATACCATCCTAGAAGTGAAGCTACCATCCTACAGGTAAGATCTATCTCTTCTCCTGCCTTGCTCTAACCTTCAAGGAAAAGGAAGGAGAAACTACAGGAAACTCTTAGACGCAAGGCTGCCTCACTCATATCACTGTACTAAAGGCAATCACAAACAAGAAGAGGTGAGTCCTTAGTACACTCCAAGTACAGGAAGGACACTTTAGCTACATATTACTCCCAAAGGAAAGAAGAAAGATCCAATCTAATCTATTCTTTTCTTTCCTAGCTTCCCCAACCAGCTAGCTACTAGGAAAGAAGAGAGCTACTAGCAAGAGAGGGATAGATAGAAGGGCGGCATTCTAGAGGGATATAAACCTGCAGGAGCAAACTTATTCTCCTCAAATTGCATTGAGATCTTGGAGTCTAATAAGAACTACAGGACGAGAGAATGATATTAACATCACTAGGAGAAGCGTCCGGGTTGTAAGAGGCACTTGAAGACAGTACCTAGCGCCTACAGACTGCTTAAGGGAATAAGACCTTTAGCTCCTAGGAAGAAGGAAAGAAGGGATGAGCGTAGATCAGGGTGGTCGTAGAGAGGAAGGAATCCCCTGCTAAGGATATCTGTTACAAGATGACTACTCTTTGATCTCTCTCCTACGCTCTTCGATAGCTGCTTGGCTTACAGGAACTACCAGATTGCTAGATCTTATTTCTAACCGTCAACTAAAACGCCAAACGACGATCCTTGCTTGCGCAAAACCGTCCACTAAATTGATTCTTGACGTCTAACGCTTTACTATCGCGCACAAGATACGAACAAAACAACTAACGCTGCTCACGCATTTACGCCAGGAAGAGCCAACTGCTTTCTTTGGGATCCGCGCTTGGGGTACAATCTATTTATTATAATTATAGTACACAACCGAGTCTCTTAATAAAGAGAAGTTGGGGGCATAGTCAACCTCCTACTATAAGAGCGATTCCCTGGGACCAGGATCGAGGGAAGGGGAAAGATTGAATCTTGAAAGACTGAGCCCGGCTAGCAAGATCGGGAGGTTTAGTGTCCTCTTAAGAAGGAATACCCAACTTCTGGGGTCAGCTTCGATCACGAGGAGAGAAGAGCGGACCATTGAAAGTCTAAATTCCTATCCGCCCAAGGGGGAGAGTTCGATTTCAAATCCAACGATTTATTTACCTACGAATCTGCTATTACGCAACTCAACCCTTCTCCGCAAACTCTTTCAGTTGTTGGATGCGCAAAACAACCTATTCCCCTTTCCGACGACTCGGTGACCTTTGACACGTTACACCTGGTTGCACGTAATCTTGGCTTTCGCCTTTCACTCGTGCAGTTGGACTGACTAGTGACTTTGAACCTTGAGACCGAGCCCTGCCTCTCACCTTTCGGTTCATTGCAAGGAAAGGCAAACAAGAAAAAAGGCACCTTTGGGCGGACACAAGCCCTCGGGACTTGACACTTGGACACCGGGAAGCTTGCCCCTGGAGACTGGGTCCTTCGTTTGGAACTGCCCTTTTCCTTTCCACTTTGGAATTCCTCGTTGCTTTCCCCACCATTGGCAGCCAACAACATCGATTTCAGAGCCTAAAACCAGCAAAGCGAGCAAGTTTGGAAAGGAGGGACTCATTCCACCCGCCGCTTGGATTGCTGAAATCGCTCAATTGAAGCCAAACCGGGTTCCTCGATAGAGTGAGATGCCAGTCAACGGTTGGCAGGGCTTGTTATGCCCAAAACAAGGCTTTTGATAAAGGATTCTCGGAAGAATTGGCATTTTGCCTTGCCTTTCTTAGAGTTCGAAATCCCTATCCAAGCCGATCCAACTCGGATTTGACTTCATCTCCAACCCCAGAACCAAAAACCTCCCTGGAGCTTGGTCATCCCAGATGAGCTGAGCTACGAAGTTTGGCATTCGTGAGGACGCAGCCCTGTCAGAAAGGGCATTCTCGCTTATCTGTATATGAGAATTTGATAATTGGGTCACCGCGGCAGAGCTTCAATCGAAATAGTGATTCTTTGGCCGGGTTTGCTTATCCAACCCTCGACTTTAAGGCATCTCATTAGGTCCCCCCATTATAGGCAGTTTCAAAGGCCCTAAAACGCCTAAACCCGGCCTTGCAACAAGGAACCTAGACAGAAGAACGGAATCGTAGCCTTCAAGCTGACGTCTGAATATCTCATTCATAATCCGACGAGTTAAATGAGAAAGGGGCGGTTTCATAGCTCTAGCTTGCTGCGTCAACTGGCCCTTCGTCATCCTTTCTGTGAGGTAGCTTGTCTCCTCCAGCTTGTCTGGTTAATGGGGCTCTCTATTCAAAGATTCAAGAAGTCACTCCGCTTTCTGGGATGGAGAAGTTTCCCTTTCTTTGATTCATTCGCCCTACGTGATCATCTACTTTCTTCCAGTGGAGAAGGGACAGACCTTCCCCGTCTAGTCGAATAAGTCAAAGCGATTTTGGTCACAGAAATGGGAGAGACAAAAGAAAATCTCAAATCTTAGCCAATCCCTTGTCAGAAGGTAATCTTCCCTCTCGCCTGTGCTTGTGCGTTCCTATCTCTTATGAATGAGTCAACCGGATCGTGAAGATCTTACTTTATAGAAGCTGCGGAACCTGGAGTTGATCTGCTCTGAATCCTCAACTTCGAACCAAGGGCTTCTTTCTCAAGATCGAATTTAAGGCTGGGGTTATATAGGCAAAACGGGGGTTGGCGGCATCTGACATCAAATCACCTTAGCTTCATCAACAAGGTCTCTTTCAAGGCCTAAACCCCTTCCTATGAGCAAGAGAAAAAGCAGACCTTCAAGCCAAGCCAGGGTCAACAGACCGGGTCCAGCCAACAAGCTTGAGCTATGAAAGAGAACAACAACTTCTATATCTATATATGAATTATTGAGAACAAAAGCGAGCGAAGCGATAAGACAGCAAGCACTTATAGCCTTATAGTTCAATTCCTGTATGCAATCAAGCAAGCTATAACTTGAAGCGAGAAAGAAAGCCTACGGGGGCTCGTTCTGCGAGGAAGACTAGCATACCTGGAAGAACAGCAATCCATAAGGATAACCTGATGATATATCTATTATACAGAGAATCAGAGTTAGGGAGACTCGTAAGCTAAGCTCTAAGCAAGCACTGATAGCTAGTAGTGATTTGATTCTAAAGGCTAAAGGAAGCTAATTCATGCTAGTACGGATTCTTAAGTAAGCAATATAATAAACACAATAATGCCTAAGCAATGGAGTTGTGATTCTTAAGTATGCTCTTTCAAGCGAGTTGTCAGGTAAGTCAGGAATGCCTAAGCATAAGTAAGGCTAGCTCATTCCAAGCAAGAGAGACAAGCTCTCCTTAATTCCATCTATAAGCCAGAGAGGCAGGCAAGAAAGGAAGCATAGCATGCAAGGCACTTCTCGCTCTTTAATAATGCTAGTGGTTCTGCTCCGGTAGGCAAGATATAAGAAAAGCTAACAATGAAAGCTCTAAGCAAGGCAAGGAAGCTTAGCTTCTCTACTAAGCACTTCACTCTAGTTGTTATGAGAAAGTAAGCTAATGAAAGCAAGCAAGGAAGATAGAGCTTCATTTCCTCTCCCTGACCTCTTGCTGGAAGCATCGGAATCAAAAGATTGAGAAGGAGGTGGAGGAGAGCTGCGATTCCTTTGGATCCGGAGATTGAGATGATGCCTAATGGCTCTAGTCAGCTGTTTCTTACCCTCCTATTCCCCACCCCCCGAGTCCTTTTGATGGATGCTTTGTAGCTTACCTTCGAAAGATGTTCTATTGGGTCACCTCCTTCCATTGGGAGAGAGATCGGGAGAGCTGGGTTTGGTAGTTCCCGTTAGCTGGCAAGGATACGAATACAGGGAAAGCAGTTAAATAGGGGAATAGAAGCAGTCAAAGGTAAGTTTCAATCGGGCGGAAAGAAAGTGAAAAAGAAAAAGAAAACCCCAACGAAACCACGAGGAAGCATTTTCGGGGACTAGCCCTATACTGACCAGAAAGACACCAAATTATCCTTATTGGGGCTTAGCCTTACTAAAAAATGGGAGATATATACTCCTTACTCTCAGCATAGTCAATTTTGTTAGGCTAGACTAGACACGTATGCACCTTCTTTTTACTTCGACGTTGAGCAAAGGGTTCGCCAACCCCAGATCTATTTATAAGAGGTAGTCAAAGAGGTTCTCTTACTTACCCGCAGCGTGCTTCTGTTTCCTGCTCCAAAAGTAGGTTTTCTTTTCCTGCGCCCCATTCCAAGAGGCTAGATCGTACTAATCCGACTAATCATACGATGCAGACGCAACGCTATACCTAGAGTCTGATTTGTTTTCACAGTCTGAATCTCAGATTGAAATCCTACACAGAACCTCCATAGGGAAGGGCGTCTAGCCAGATCGAGAAGAACCTTCAAATGAAAGAACTAGAGTCGGGAGCCGCATAGATAGGCACGATAGAAGGAAAAAAGGCCTTGGCTTTAGTCCCGTACCCTTTCCCCTTACTTTATAGGGGTAGGGAATCCACAGGAAGAAGCTGGAAATCACCCGAGGAATGCCTCTATTTATGCCTGGCGAGGAGCCAACTTATTTCTTTTACCCCTATTCCAGCTCAGAGGAAAGAGGCCCCTACTTTAAGGGGACCAGCCCTCTATTTAGGAACAATACCAACCTAATCTGTTCCTACTCTGTTAGCAGTTAGCAAGCGATTCGATAAAACAAAAAAGATGTTATTTACTAGGATAGGTGGTTCGGAATTCTAGTGATAGTTACCTCGGGTTTTCTTCTTAATTTAATTAATGGCAGGACAAGTCCACCTTTATCATCCCGATCGGGCTTACCGGACTAACTCGGGTTTACCGGGGCAGCATACCTTCTCAGAGTTAGCGGGGTTCCTTCTACCTACTTTCGTTTCGAGGGGACCCTTATTTTATTTACTCAGATTGCTAGCGAACTACCGGGATAGTAGAAGAGGACTCACTTCAAGAGCGAGGTTTTCAATCCTGCATATTAATGTCTTTCCCCGGGGCGATCTAATTCCTCTTCTCAATCTTTTGATTACGCTCTCTTAACACGTATTTAGATATGAATGAAGGAATGAACATCCTGGTACGACTGACAGCCTTAATCCGCTCCTAGCCCCTAGACTGGGAGGAATGTGAAGTGGGAATAGAATGCCTTGCCGGCTTGGCTGCAGAAGCCCTGGTGGATAGATAGAAATCCTGATAGAAAGATCCGGTCGATGCCGAGCCGGAGAGACAGGAATGAACTTCCTAGCCCATCACCTGGACCTCTTCTAAGACCTTCTTTAGGTAATCGTTGATACCACAGCAAGAGGCACACTTTCCTTTGGGCTGGGGGGTGGAAAGAAAGATGGGGCTGCCTGCGTCTTCGCCGGGGAATGGATATTGATATTGCCCTTGAGAAAGCCTGCTGGAGATCCGCCGGGCCGGGGGGATGGTTTTGTGTAGTGAATATATCTTTCGCGTCTCCTATTCGTTCCTCCTTGAGTGAATGAACTCAAGAGGAGAGCAGCGGTCTACTGGGATTTTATGGCCTGAACGTGTGAGATACGCATTTGATCGGAACAAGTTCTCAGGTATCGATCTTGACACCTTTGAACGGACTTCCCTTTAGCTGCAGCTACAAACAACTCCTTACTTGCTACCAACTCCTTAATGCCCGGACTCGCTCCTTACTGACCAGACTTCGCTTTAGCTGAAGCTACAAACTAGGGACTTGGAACTTGCTAGAGAAACTCGAACTGAAGCGGCTTCAGCCGCAGATAACAAATGGGGACTACTTGCCCTAGCTACTAGGTATTAGGATACCTTTACGGACTCTTCTAAGACACTTGGCTTCCCGGGAGTTGACTCTTGCATTCGGCCGGACGGATAGCGACTAACTCATAGATACGAGATACCATACACTAACTAACAGAGCTCTTAGCTCTAGCTTCCTTAGAGGCTAGCCACCTTCACTTCCTCTGCTAAGAAGACCTTTAGCTTACTCATAGGTGGGGAAGGGAGTGGTTGCTTATGAGTTACTTGCTTTAGGGGCAGCTTCCGCCGAAGAGAAAAACTCGTTACTAGCTTGCCCGGACTTGCCGTTTAGCTTCATCCAAGGGGAGAGCCACTTGAAACCACAGTCCGGGGACGAGCAACAATCATACTTTGAGAAACGCCCTTAAAGAGATGCTCCTAAAAAGGGACTTACAAAGAAGACAGGGAAACAAGAAACGGAAAAGAAGAAAACAGAGATGCCACCATAAGACGAATACGCGATCGCTCATTCGTCTGGTAGTACTCAGACCTAATAAGAGGCGAACACCGAGGGAAGAGAAATGCAATGTCCCCTATGATTCAGACGAATAAGCTACAAAAGTCTAATACTTAAAGACCAACAAGTCAAAGGAGACAACGGAAAACAAGAAGCTTACAGGAATTATTACACTCACTGGGAAAGAAGAGTAGTTAAAGGCATAGCTACTAGCTCTTGAAGGGAGGGAGAAAGAAGAGGCTTAGAAAGCAGAAAGAAAGAAGCTGTCGTTAAGACCACTATCAGTGAGCGGGGATAAAACAAGGATTTGACCTAGAAGAACTGCTAAGGCAGAGAAAGACAATAGGTTTCATAACCCTGGCTTGAGCCCTAGGGGAGGTTAGCGGACAACAACTAGCTACTAGAGACAACAGCCGATAGCTCATCGCTAGAAGACACTTGGCTTCCTTAGGGACGATTAGGGAAGAGAAAAGAAGGTAAAGGAAGGAGGGATTCCATTAGTAGACTGGAGCTAGACCTTCAGCAGATACCAATTCAACGGATTGACCGGACTTCGCCAAAGCCGCAGCCAACAACTCCTTACTTGCTCTCAACGCGTTACTCGTTGCTTGCCATAAACCTTTGAACTTCAACAGACTCAGCCGGGGATAACAACTAGGGACTACTTCCCTGAGCCCCTAAACCTTGGCGTTTAGCAGATAACAACTACCAGATGCCTGAGCTTACAGGGCATAGCTCTAACGACTAGAGGAGCATAGAGACCGAATTTAGGCATACAAGGAGACAGGAAGCCTTCAGGAAAGGGGCTAAACTAACAATTTAAGCAATAAGAGAAGCCAACCCATAGAAACTAAATCCAGAGGGTTACGGACACCAGGGGGCGGTCCGAGGGGTCCTCAACTCAATGATGGGGCTTAGCTACTAAATCATAGCTGCGAGAGCTCATAGCCGGAGAGCTCGGAACTCTAGCTACCAACTCATAGATACCTTGGGATCATAGCGTACTTGATAAAGACCGTCAACAGCTGCAAGCACAGGAGAGGAGAACGGAAGCAACTTAGCCGTGAAATGAGCCTTTCAACGGAAACCACTTACTGGATCCTCTTTAAAGAGGGATTGAAAAGAAGATAGACAAGGAAGAAGAAGTTGGATTACTTACTTGAGAAAGCACTTCAGCAGATACCAACTGATTGAACAGACAGGCTCCTTAATGACCGGAATGCGCTTTAGCTACAAACTTCTTACTTGCTTAGCCCTGGGGCAGCTACCTCCTTACTAGCATTCGCTCTTGCCGAAGCTACCGACTCGTTAATGGATATAACCAGAGGTGCTTGCCCTAAAACTTCGAACTTCAACTGCTTCCAACGACGAGTTACTGGCTATAGCTCATAGGGCTTACTCCCTTCACTTACTCTTCTAAACTGGAGTCTTCAAAAGCATATCCCATTATTTACTGATAGAAAAGAAGAGGGTGTTAATGGCACCAGCTCTGAGGCAGATACCTACTTACTTGCTCGACTTCCACCCGCCCGGCTAGTCGCATCAAAGGCATTCATTCCGGAGTTGTTTGCCGAGAGGGAAGAAGGGCAAGCAGGTCTCAGAGTACGCAAGTCTGATTTCGATTGGAGAAAGAGGTCGGGAAAGAGGACCGCGCGAAGGCTAAAGCTGCTAATGAAATTCGTAAATGCACTGAGCCCTAACCAGCTCTCTGACGGCGATAGGATCTCTTGTGAGGCACCTCTCTCTCTAGATGGACTTCACAATGCTGTGAAAGAGATGACTTCGCAAAGTCCCAGCCGTTACCCGTGATAGAGGCAACCAGGCCTTACTATAACCAACCTCACAGATCCAACTCTATCTTGTACACCGATGTATCGTATTCCTTACTATGAGTAAGTTAGCATCTAACCGAAATCGGATTTCCTTTTCGCCTTACGGAATGAATAGAGGAATTAAAGAGATTTCCAATACCGACCTCCCTCCTTACTAGAAAAGCGCGGAGACAAGGGAATTTATATCTAAGCATAACGCTTGCCGGGCACAAAATCTTGTTTTGTTTGATCGTAATCAAACCTGCCCCACCTTGTCTCTATTGAATGCCGTTTTTGAGTACGAACGAGTGGTCTAGGAGGGAATGGCGGTACTCCTTCCTTCCCAACGAACTTCTCGATAAGGCTAGGTCGTTAACCTCTTCTTTCAACAATAAAAGATCTATCTCATTCAATATTCAACAGAGGTATTTAATTTCCACCCTTTTTTTTAATAAAAAGAAGAAGTCCCAACTAGCTGCGCTGCTTACTACTCTTCAACTAAGAGGACTACTTCTCTATCGCCCCTTCCTTTAGAAAGAACCCCTTCCTTAACCCTAATAAAACAAACTGCAACAGGGTGAGCGGAGTGAGATGAGCCTCACTCTTCCTTTTTCAAGTTCAGGCAAGTTCAGGAACGAGCCTCAGTCTTTAGGCAGGAGGAAGTCCCTGTATAAGGGTGCTATCCATATCAATAGTGAAGGACTCGCCTCACAGGAGAAATTCCCTTTATTTAATCCCTCCTTCTTGACGAGCTCCTCATGCTGAAACTCAAGTTCTACAATCCCGTATTTTTTGCTTGTAACGCGCATTGAGCAGCTTGACTTTAACTTGCTTGATAGGGCAGGACCCTTAACCATTAAAGTAGTTCTCCTCGTCTTTCCAGAAAGAAAAGATGCCTCGACTCGCCTCACTCTTCAGGAACGAGCCTACGCAGAAACCTCAATGTCAATCAGCGAAATCTTTCATTTTACGATTTACGATTAGATTGGTGTTCAGTGAGACCTACCAGCACTGGGCCGTAACCGGATAGAGCCTTCGGGACATATCCACGCTTACCTAGCTTGTTCTGAAACAGAGAAAGCAGGAGCGAGAGACGCTAGAAGCGAAAGCGGAAAGCACGAGCACCTCAGCACGAGATGAGCCCTAAGCACCATGAGCACGAGATCAGCGCTCCTCACTACGATTGATTGCCTCGTCTTAAAACAAGAAAAAGGTTAGGGGTTACAGACAAAAAAAAAGAAGGAAGGGCTTTAAGAGTAAACATCAGAGTCAATCTCAGATGCCTTACCGCGCTAAGCCCCACTACCCCTTAAAGATCCCTTACCGCGCTAAGCTGCTAAGCAAGGTCGTTAACACCCTATCATCGATTCGTTCTTCTATCAAGTGATGAACTCGCCTCACGGAAATCCGCCTTAAGGTTCACTCCTGCTTCCCCAGCTTAGACTATTTGAAAGTTCGAGCCGAGCCTACGCTTCGCTTCCTTTCTTTACCGGGGACTAATTCAAAACCTTTTAGCTAGCATCACCTAATCCGGAAGGCCTAGCACAGCCCTTCGACTCGTGATTCTTTCACGGGAAGAACTCGCATTCACGGGCTTGGAACATGATGAGATCTGAACCCCTACCTTGACGTACGAGAATTGGGCTTTTGCATTTGGTCTTCGGTTGAGGCCTATCCATCCTATGCCTCGTATGTTTTATCAATCAGAACTTCAAACTCAACCTCAGATCGAGGCGCTACTTAGAGCCCTCCTTCTTCGGAAAAGACTTTGATTCATTCCCTGGATTTGGCTATTCATTCTAAACCCAACCCAGCAACAATCGTAAAACACGGCATAGCAACAGCGGCTAGCTACTCCTTCAGTTAGGAGCAGAGCTCGACATTACCTCCCACCCAGGAACCAAGCATGCAAGATTTACCCTACGCGCATACACGAAGCAGGAGACCCAGAAGTCGGCCTTCTCGGAGAACCGTAAGGGAAATAAGATTTCTATGTCCAATATTCAAAGCCTCCGGGACCACCTCCCAATTGGACAGCACCAGCTCCTTCATGGGACGATCCTCCAGAAATGCCGCAAGAAGGGCAAGGCCACGGAAAACAGAGTGAAGGGTATGAATCAGATCCCTCCGAAGCAGAACCATGGGTAACACCCGACCCTTCTGAAAGCTACAAGCCTATGAATGACTCCGAATGGGAGTACGACGGCGAAGAAAGGGAAGAAATGGAACGAAAGATCAGCAACTTGATGAAAACACCAACAGACATGGCACCAGGTCTCATTTGGGAAATATCACCCCCTGCACAGAACTTTTCTCTTCAGGAGATAGCAAAATATGACTCAGATTGGGCAGAAGAAAGAAGGAAAATATTTTGGTCACCAGCGTCAGCACCTGTATGGGAAGCGTTCGATCCTTCATGGGAAGATCTTCCACCAGAACGGAAACCCTGAACCTACAAGGTATGACGGTGAATGGGAACTCCTCGAAAACAAGGAAAGAAGAAAAAGAGAAGCAATGGAAATGGAAGTGAACGACTGGATAGACAATCAGCCATTCCCGGCAGCAAGACCGGCAAGACCACCAGCCAGCTAGCAGTTTGTCCAAAGGGAGAACTGCTAGCTGGGGCCCCGGCCCTTACTTTTTAGCAGGGCGCCTGACTGCACGGAATGAAATACCAGAAGCAGAAGTGAAGTAGTCAAGCCCCAAAAGCACACTTATTAGTTGGGGCAGGGGCTGCATTTGAAAAAGGTATGGCTTAATAGTTGTAGGCGGTTCTTTCCTCCCTTTCGCGAAGCCTATCCTTGGGCTTTTCTCTCTTGCTCATGCTCCGTATCTCGATCCATATCGGGCTCTCAATCTCGATCTTGACCAGTATTCGCACCCCGTGGAATTCGTGTGAAAAGCAGTTCATTCTCATGAATCTTCCAATCATTTCAGTTAGCTTGTTGATTGAGCAAACACAATGACTGGCATGAAGGAGTGCGGTGAGGTCGAAGTTCCCACGGAACATAGTCCGCTAGAAAGGTGCTATTGGTTAAAGAGAATGGAGGGAGTAGATCACTCACTGAATCTTTGAAAGAAGAGAATGCGCTTCAAGTCCGCTCATCATGTTCAATCCGTTGAAAGTGGATTTCATTAAGCGGTTCTTCCATCTGATCTGTGAGATGTGAGTGAAGAAGCTTGCTGATGAGAAAGACAAAAGAAGTTGAGATCTTAATTCCAATCTTTGAATTTGATCTCAAAGAAGAAAGTGGTTTTTGACTTCATTCATCAGAGAGATGGAGCGAACGAAGTTCAGTTTTATTTATTAAGACATTTCGAATCCACTTCTGCTGCAACTCCAACAACAAGCCCTTATGCTACAAACCATGCTACAAAACCTTTTGCGCAATCAAAAAAAGAGGCATCCTCAGAACAGTAGATCATGCGAGAATTGAGTTCGATCATGCGACAGTAGCGATCGATCAGTGAAGGCTGAATGTTACTACAATCTTTTAAAACTATTTCGAGCATTGAAGTTGCATTTCTTAAGATAACACGAGTCGACCGATGTGACCAAAGAATTCCTTTCGGGGAAAGCCACCAATCTGGAATTTCTTCATTGAAGAGGGGAACCTGCTAAGTTAACCAGACAAGCTGGGATGCTTGGGGCGAAACTGCCTCACAGAGGGGAGATGGCGATCGATTCGATTTCTAGACTCTTTCTTTTTGACTATTTACAAAGCCGGAAGCAAAGGGAAGGATAGGCTTTGGTTACCAAAGGGTGAAAACTCCAAAAAAAGGAGTAAGGGGTGCTTGTCTTGTGGTTTTGACTTCCTTGGCAAGTCGACCGGAGGGATTCATCCATTCATGCAGTCAGTAGTCCAATGGTCCCTCTATCTAATGAATCAATGGCCGCCGATTCGCTTCAATGCTATTTAGTGCCTTCGTGATATCTAAGGAGAGGGGAGAAGAGACTATAGCTTAACGACTTGACTTTAACGACTAGAGTTCCGATCGAGCGTCCACCCGATAGATTGAAAGGATGAACGAAGGACGCATACCTCCCAGATCAAAGAAATTGAAACTAGGCTTCCAAACCTTTCCTTCTCGTACAGAGGGATGCCTATAGTACTCTCGCTTTGAATTCCGCCATGGGGAAGAAGAACTAAAAGTCGATCGGATTCCTCCTTTGCTAAAGCCCTCTCCAAAAGCACTCTTTGAACAGAACTTATTTGACTGGTTGAAAGAGAATGCGGAGTCCAATGAGGATTGGGTTGGCCAGAATATCAAGTGGGGCACTTGGTTCCTTGTCACGGTTTCAACCCTTTGGGCTAACAGGAACAGGGCTATCTTCTGACCCATGGCCTCTTAACGTCTTAGAAAGGGAAATTTTGAAGTTCTCTAACCACTCAAGCCTTTAAGGATAAAGAGTGACCCAAGAAGTGCAAGGAGATCAGTGTGAGTTGGGTCAAGCCTCCTCGCGGGTGGGTCAAAGTTAACACGGATGGCAGCGCGTCTAATCCTCCGGGACGGGCAGGAGCTGGGGGTCTGTTGCGTGATGAGGAGGGGGACTGGATTGGGGGGTTTTCCCTCAATGTGGGCTCAGCAAATAGTCTATCTGCAGAACTTTTTGGCATAAGGGAAGGGTTGAATCTGGCCTGGGAGAAGGGCTTTAGAAAAGTTGTGATTGAATCTGATTCAGAGGCAGCTATTAGTCTTGTTAAGATGGGTGATGTGAAGAGTCATCCCTTGGGAGGGCTAATTCAGGATTGCAAAGTGCTCATTGGGAGGTTTTGGGACTGCCAGATAAGTCACACCTTTCGGGAAGGCAATACTAGTGCGGACTTCCTTGCGGGTCTTGGTTCGGCTCAATCTGAGAGATGCATTTACTGGGTTAACCCACCTCAAGAGCTTTGCCCCATCGTGTTTGCGGACATGGTTGGTACTAGTTTTCTCAGGGTTGTAGCAGCTTAGCTGCCTGCGGTCCATTTAATCAAAAAAGAGAAATATCATTCCTATCTCTACTCAGCTCTTCGTCTAGAAGCACTAAAGGCAAGGAGCTACATCCAGAAACAAGAACAGCAACCCTATACATTCTTACCTGTCTTTACCTTCTATAGCTATCACTTGAGAGATCTTATTTGTTATCATTCATTCTAGGTGGAAAATCGTCTACTTTATCTGGCTCGACTGGCAGAAGTTCTTCTTCGTTCCAGCCTCAGAGGGACTGACTCTCTTTGGCTTTGGCTCAAGAGAAAGAAGACGCATCCATCTCGATCTCAATTCTAGACTGGAAAGCCCTATTCTTTTTAGACTCATGACTGCGCACTTGATAAACTCGACGAAACCTGAAAGAGAAAAAAAAAGTCTTAAATGAAGTCGGATCCGAACTCAAATCCTTTTTCAAAAGTCCTGTTTTTGGCTGAAATGGATGTTCGAACAGGGGAGCTCTTCCAAAACGATCAAAATGATCGAAAGTCGTTGTTTGAGGTCCGGAGTTCGCCCTAACACCCGCGTGTGACAGATGACTTCTCCCCTATGAGATTGGTTACCAGAATCATAGAATGCGCGTAAACAGATAAAAAAGATAGCCAGGGAATGGACGTTCTCAGCTTCCAGAAGTGCCCGGCCCGGTGATCCCTGTCTGTGATTCAGTCCGCCCTAGGTTGACAGATTGATTGGGTTCAGTCCCGCTCAGTGATGTGGCTTCCTTTTTCCAATCTGTTCATTTAGCTTGATTGAACAACACAAGCTTGAGAGTAAAGGAGTTAGATCTCAGTTCATTTGCTTCTATTACGATTACTAGTGGATCGGATCGACTGATGGTGACATCTTCAACAGATTTATTGATCGACTTGTGTGAGACTAGCCAATCAAGTAAATCAACCGAAGAACGGGACTATAGATAAAGAAGGGTTGCTGTCGGAAACCAACTAAAGATTTCACCGTCCAGCCAGTGGGAACTCTAATCAACTGGAATTCCCAGGCAGGCAAGCCAAGCAAGGACAGACAGCTAGGACTGAATGGGTAGGAGTGAGCGGGCTAAGCTTGAAGGCGCTTCTTCTGTGTTTAGGTTTTTTTGCTCCTAGGCCAGGGCAAGAGCAGAGGATAAGCAGCAACCATTGATCTTCCGTCAGGAGACTCCTCTTAAGAAAAGCTTGGATCGCAGGAGCATTCTCGCAACATGCATATAAAGAAAGGTAGGTTTTTATCTTATTATTGTAACACTTTGTGAGCTTAGCGATGTCTGGTTCTTGACAAGAATGAGTGCCCACCTCTTTCTTTCCAGGAGTTTTCTATCTTTCGTGTGATGCGGCGGAGAGGAGCTTTTAAATGAGGGATTCCGTTCTCGTCAATAGATAAGATAGGAGGATGCCCAAAGAAGGCTCGCTCCTTCGAGTCAAGATTGTTTTTGTAATCGAAATTCAAGCTTTCGATTACAAAAACTTTTCGATCCAGCAAAGGAGACTATAGATAGTCTCAGGAGAGCCTGGTTGAATAGCGATAAGAAAGTCGTCTGCATACCGGACGTATCTAAAATAAGGAGAAGAGGTCGTGATGGAAAGATCAAATTGATGGGCAAAGATATTCATGAGAACAGGGGACAGGGAGCTTCCTTGGGGGATGCCCTTCTCGATAGCTGCATAGCTCTTTCCTTCTTTATCCTGGATATCTGCCTGAAGAAAGCGAGCAATTAGATCAATAAGGGCAGAATCATTTATATAAAGACGAAGGACGGAAAGAAGTAGATCGGAAGTTTCCTGTTTGACAAAGGTAGCGTTAGCTAAGTAAGAGTAAGTAAGTAAACAGATCAGGTGTAGCGGTTTAGTTTACGATTCTATTCAAACAGGCTATTGCGCCTAAGTCAATCCCTCGTATCGGCCGGCTGTCTTATGACGAGAGACACAACAAGTAGGTGCGAAGCCCAAACAAGCTTTCTTCGTTCGTACCTTTTAGCCTCTGTTACAGAAGTGGAAAGATCTGTTGGTAGTTTGCTCTTGCTAGAGTAGGTATACGCGGATTCGGGTTGCCTAAGCTAAGTAGAAGGCATGGAACTAGTGATTCCCTTGCGATCTTGTCTTCCTACTATAGAAGGATCAGCGCGCGGATCAGGCTTTCTGACTCGCGGAAATAGGCTAATGCTATGCCTAAAAGTAAGCATTGGATGAATGCCCGGGCCTTGAGATTACTTACTTTCTTGTAAGAGCAGGTTTAAGCTTATACGCAGTAGCTAAGCGCTAAGAACCTATTGGCTATATGCTTAACACATGCAAGTCGGACTATGTTTTCGATCAATTTGGTTCACCTAGCTATGGCCCAATCTAATCATACGAAAACTAAGAGTGGGTTTCTGGCTCAGAACCTGGTTCACCTCTCTAATTACGTATGTAAGTGTCTTGTTTCCTGCTCTTCTAGTAAAGAAAGGTGATCCTCCGCCCAATAGAGCCTAGCCCGAGAGACCGAGTTCTCCAGACCGAAATGGTCTCGCGAAGCCGGTCCCCGGATGGTGTAAGTCCTTCTCTAACTTGAAGAGCAGCAACCATTGATCTTCCGTCTTCTCCTCTTCTTTTTCTATCAGTAAATAATGGGATTAGAAGGGATTCTAGAGTACAAAGGCATCTAGAATCCCTTCTACCGAGCTATCTTGCCTTTCTGATCTCATCCGTATTCCGATCGAATGAAACTTCTTCGATCAGAATACTCAAGTGCTAACTAGAATCATAGATATCCTTACTTTCATTCTCACGAAAGCTACCGGCTCAACCATTGAATTAGCATCGTTCAGAGAAGTTAGAAAGTTGCTTCGCCCCCCTAATCTAATATGGGGTTTCGGAAAGCAAGTGCTTCATTTCATCCTTCCACTTTAATATGAACTTAAGGGTCTTTATTACTGATTACTGAATAGTCTTTATTAGTCCGTCCCAACCATCATCATACATAATACATAGAATAAGGATATCCCAGCCCGGGAAGCAAGCTAGGTTTCCTGGTGGTTACATTGGTCAGTGGTTTGCTGTTAACTGGTTCTACACCGATTAAGATACCGAATTCATTTATGTCGTAATCTCTGGAAGACTTGTTCGTCCCTACTAGCTACAAAGAACCTAACGGACCTTTTTCGAAGGTAAGAGCCCTTGGAAGTACTAACTCTCCCGGTCTCTGTAAGACCCTTTTTACAGTAAACTCTTCTGCAGCGGCATTCTCCCTTTACTCTCATGCCTGAACACGAGGGAGAGAAGATGCAGCCTTCGGGTGAAACTAACACTACTCCTGCCCGCGTGATGCACCATCAAAGTACATCTCCAAGGGATGCTTGTATTCCGTCATCATGACTTCCTCGTCAGGGCCGAGAGTGGCGAGTCCGCGGATGAGCAGCCAGGAAATCAGTGCAAGGTTCTAAAAATCCCTTCAGCAGATGCCGAATCCTTTACTTGCTTGCCTAGCCCTTACGCTACCATTGATTTCTCTATAAAGCCGGCTATAGGACCCCCCCAAACACGACAGATTTACTTTCGTTGTTATGCGGGACTAAGTTACCCGTCTTTTCGGAATCCTTTCTTTAAATGGGTTGGGTACCAGAGAGGTACTCGAGAAGGTATGTCTTATTTATCCATTCCTCCTTTATTGCATTCTTTCTTTGGGATCAGAGCATTGGCACTCAAAACGGAAATCTGCCATTTGATTTGGCTCGGTAGTGAACCTATGACCTGCCAGTTTTTCATTCCTTGCTAAAGGAAAGGGTCGTCGCATCCACCTCTAAAAAAGGGGCAAGGCAAGCGGTAGTCGAAAGGAACTCATTGATTCGGGCGGAGATGAAGGCCTATTACCACTCCATTGATCCAACCCTCGATGGGACCAGTGAGGAAGATGGGTCAGGTTAAAAAGAGTTACAGTTCCGAGGAAGGTCTTGATTCCAGTTCCTTGTTTCCCGGATCGGATTAATGCTTTAATAAACGAAAACCCCTAGACCAGTGATCTAACCTTCAAGCATTCTGATGCGCCGCTTTATCTTTCCAAAAGGGAAGACTTTCCCGGGTGACCAATTCTTTCGATTCCTGCCATTCAAACCAATATCGAGACCATCAGGACTCATCTCATCGCCTGTAACCCGGCTATCTTAGCTGTAAGCCATCTCCTATACTCTGTTCGATCTGCCACATCGGGATCAAGAGCCACCCACTCGAAAAGGCTTTCTTTACTATGGGCATTTTCTGCTTGAGCAAATGATGCATCCGAAAGATAGGACCTTGCAGCAGAGAGTCCTGCCTCACCCCATCCCCTACGACTGACTGGTCATAGGTTCTAATCTGAAACTTTATAGTGGATTCGGTCATATAGAAATTGCATAATATAAGTAGTTTTTACGTGGCAAGCTACGGCTTCAAAGCTTACTTCGTCTTCTTTTCCTTCTTATCTTAATACTAGCATGTAACAAAGAAAAAAGAACTCCTATCAAGCAGTAAGAGAAAGTTACCAATGGAAGACCAACCGGTAACTAGGCTCCTTATACGGGTACAGAAATTTTTTATTAAAGAATAACCGCAACTAAGGAATCCCTGCCAATTCCTCCTTGCAACGAGCAGCTTTTGAAGTGAATTTCTCAGCCTAGGATGATCGAAGGTGAAGTACCTGGCACAAATAAAAGACAGAGAGCCCGCGTTCGGCAGAGAGAGGATCGACTGCACTCCCTCTATCAACTGAAAGGATAATAGTCAAGTTTACTAAAGCCGATAAGCCGTTGCGCTGAAGCGCTTTACTTTGATTTCTAGATGCATTTTCTTATTAAAGTAAGGACAATAGTTGGGCGAAGCATGTGTGACTTTTGATTTCGACTTTGTTACAATGCCCCCTTTTTTTGTGTTCCGTCTTTGCTGAGATGCCATTGCCGGTCGAGCTCTCGTAATCGATCGCTTATATGTCCATTCCGTTCTGGCTAGCGAAGTGAAGGCTTAGGGGAAGATCAACAGGATGGAGAATGGAACTTGCTAGCTCGTTCCTCCTTTCGTATACTCCGCCCCATTAGGAGCACCGTTATACCGACTCTCGACAGCTTTCGTTACTCGCCTGAATCTCCGTTTCTACTGGAATAGATGAAATCTCAGGGGGGTCCTCACTTCCTCTTCCCTATAGTGGTTCTTATTAAACGGGTGCTTCAACGACTGAATCTGGACCAGGAACTTCTTCTAGTTAGTAGCGATGAATTCTATGATAATTAAGCAAGAACCACTTATGAAGGAGTCTTCCTATTTTTAACCAGTTTTACCAAAACAAGATATCCTGCCTATCCCGAAAAGGGGACTCTCTCCAAAAAGTAGCTTCGTAGCAAGAGTTCTTTTTAATAAGCATATGACGAAGGATCGGCCGAAGCTAGAGCTAAGTGGATGGGTCAGGGTCAGTATTGAAAGTATAGGTCGACTTAATAAAATTGATTGGATTGGTGAATTTCCTTACTAATCCGAAAAGGGCAGCCTATAGACATCATTTTGAGGGAAATTCACACTGAGATGATGAAAAATATAGACCGGGCTTCCTTAGTTTTCTTATTTAGTTAGATGAAAGGCGGCAACCGATTCGATGCCTGCCGGTCTCACTGAGTTACTGGTGGGTGCGATCTTCGGCTATGATTTTGCGGCCACATGGATGACCTGGTCCCTAAGGTGGGTGAGGTTCCAGCTTCCGTACAAGGGAGCTTCATCTAATCGGATGGGATCAAGTGTGACTTTTCACACAGGTAAAGCTCAGCTTTGGTTATTACAGCTCGTGGCCATCATTCGCATTAACACATCACATGTTAGTGTGGATGCTGGCTGACGAGGTATACCCAGGACAGGTCTTTAAAGCGTATGCGATCTTAGGTGCCCTATTAGTTTAGTTAAGCTCTCGCGGATCGTAAGGTTGCTGAGCGTTATCAACAGCTCATGGCTAGTTTAGATGTTCGTATATCTAAGAAGAAGTCCTTGATATCGAAAACAGGTTGTTTTGAATTTGCTAAACGCTTTGTCATCCGTAATGGCACTTTGGACTTGAGTCCCGTCTTAGCCTGACATCTAGGAATAGGAAAGCTCCTTTCTGTTGTGCTTGCCACTACTCTACTGCCTAATAGGGCTTTCGAGTAGAATAAGTAGGCTTTTTTCGATTGAAGCTCTCCTCGAACCATTTCTGATGATTGAGCCTTTCCTGAGTCAGTGAGAAAGCTCTGCTTTAAGCCTTTCTTCAGAGTTCTAGCGACCGGGCATTTCTGCAAGTTAATTCTACACCCATTTATGTATGGGCATACCCGTAGTACTGGGTCTTGACCACGTAATCAAAGGCTTTAAAAGGTCTCTGAAGTTTAATATTTTTTATGTGCAGGACCTTCCGCTTTCACACTTGAGCAAATTATATATAGCTAGCGCCTTAGTAGGTCTATGGCCTGCCCCCGCAACAAGTACTAGCGTATAGCATAACCAAATGGAAATGTGGCTGGACTCAGAAAGAAAGGAGGAGTCGATATTTCAGGCTTGTATAAAGAATCAATGAGGCGAATTGAGCTAGATTACACTACACTACTTTGAGGATAAATCCCTTACTGAATGAATGTGCTTTTGATCCGTGACCGTAGAAAGTACTGTGAATGCTTTCTATGATATCCTCTTTCTGGCTACCAAAGGTGCTAATTGGTCAAAAGAGCTTATTCTTAGTTTTCATTCTCCGAATTCTGTAAGCTTGCTTGGTTTACCTGCTTTGTTATGATTTCATTGTCTTTCTCCGTATTCAGCATTCGCCGGTCTCACAAAAAGAAAAAGCATATCAATTCGTTGAGGCAACTAGTCTTGGTAAGGTTTACCACTGAATGAGAAAGGCCCCTAGGTAGAAGATAGAACGTTTGTATGACCATTTCCAGATGTTTTAAGGCAAGTTTGCCGCCCCCTGATACGCGTACGAGGAACAACAAGACAGCGGGGAGTCTTTGTGACGGAGAAGAGCCGTACATTAATTTGGAATATTTAAGAGCTTCTCCCTTACATCCACCCAAAGGAGTACCGTCAGCCCCCCAAAGGGGTACCATAACCGCCACCCCTGCTGGCTGACTGATTGCAGGGGAAGCTAAGACTCCATGTTCGGTTCTGGTAAAGAGGGTTGTGGGTAGGCTTGGAAGGAAAGTAAGAGTGGGGGCGAACGGATGCTGTTTAGGGTTACTTGCTTTCTAACGAGCGAAGGGCATTCGGCTTAAGAGAGTTCATCGACCCTCGAGCTAGAATCATTCAATGCTCGTGCCCCATATCGTATCGTAGTAAGGGCTAAGGGCTTGCCTGGCTCAACAAGATCAATGATTTCGGTAAGAGGGTGCCGTCCTCAATCACATAAGCCAAGGGCGTAAGCGCCTACCTTTGATCCCATATAGTCTAAAAACTCGCTTCTGTACAAAGCAAAGAGGGTTTGTCGGCAATCTTGGCTCTTAGTTGATAAAGACCTCGTCATCCATTGTCTTAGACACACAGCCCAAGTCACCAGATCTCATCGGAGCTTCTAACATAGCTTCTTAGTAATAATAAGTAAGGGGAGTGGATCGATGAGCGAATACTGAAGTCTTTTCTTCGGAGCAAGCATAGTTCCTCGAGTCAATAGGAAAGAGAGAATAGGGGACCCTTTCCAATAGGAGTGTGAGCGCCATCAGGAGAGACTAGCAAGATCCCCCAAAGTTCTCATTCATCTCTTTTCTATATGCATTCCTAGTAGGGTAGCTACTACCCATGCAGCTAAGCGGCAGCCCTCTTTAGTAAGCTCCCTTATAGGGAACGGGTAGTCACTTGAACCCATACTTTTCAAGGGACATGAGCCAGGTCCGCCCTAGGTGGTAGCTCCTCAAACTCGCAAGCTGTTTCGTCTTTTTCCTTTCTACCTAGGGAGGACAAGATACTATTACCATACCTGGCCTATCAGAATCGGATTTTGGCACCAATCAATAGAGAGGCTAGATCATCGGGCCCTGTAAGCTAAGCTATGCTTAGGCATTTGTGGGCGTTGTGCAATGGATAGCAAGCCGATTTCACTAGGAAGAGTGAGATCTCAAACTTCAAAGTTATATTATATTCATATTCATACTCACCTCTACTCCTAAGAGGAGGCTACTACTATTGATCCGTACCTTTCTCGAGCGATCGAATGCCTATGAAAGACGGGAGCAAAGCACGAATGCAACAATCTCAAGAGTATCCCTAAGAGAATAAGGCTTCCTAACTGCTAGTCGGTAAGCATCCCCTGCTCGGTAGTTCTGAATAGAGGTGCACAATGGTGTCAGATGCTTCGCCATAGAATAGATCCACCCTACCGCAGTGTGACAGATTTTCCGCCGCCTATCTCATGCCATGCCCAATCCACCATATACGCAACACGACATCACTTTCTATACTTCTACCAGCATAAGAAAGGAATTAATTAAAATATATCATGATTCGGTCGACCAGGCCAGATCATGTCCCTATGTAGTGGTCTGCTCTACTTCCCCCAATCTTCACGGATAAAAAACGCTCCAACAGACTCAATACATATTGTATCCATACCGGCGAAGGCCCTATGGAGTAAAGCAAGGGACACAGCAGTATAGGAGTTCCTGAGCGTCAGTGAAGTAGCTCTTAGATAAATATATAGTAAGATGCCCTTCTTACGGGAAAGACTCTTAATGATGAATCGATCGCTATCGCTCAATCTTATTCCATATGTAGCATACCTTTCCGCTCGAGACCCTGCTACTATACTTGCTATCTAAGGGCGGACCCTAGCCCAGGCCTTGGCAATGCTTAACGGTAATGACCCTTTCCCGAATTCTGTTCTTGGGCTTCCGAGGACACAGCGAGGTACAGACTCCATCTTTCTTCCATATTTAGAAAATAACGAAAAAGTCAAAGGGGGGATTCCCTTTTGGAGCTAAGTCGAAGATCTCGGGTGTCGAAAGACCGAACCGACTGTACAGGCCAATAGGTTTTTATGTGCACGGGGTCTTCCTCTTGATAATGTGTCTAAAAGGCAATTCCAGTATATTATTGAGAGACTTACCAGGAAGTTAGCTGGTTGGAAGTCTGATTCCCTTAATTCGTTCATGTGCCAAACCGAACATCGTCCACTAATTCCTTATTTGTTAGTAAAAGAGGCGGTCAAGTTCTGTCTGGTTAGCCGGATCGAACTTCCTTTTGTTTTAGTCGAGCCAAGCTTCACGCTTTACTGCCTGCCTTTTTCTCCGATCAAACTTGCGTTTTCCCCGTATTTTTGATTGCAATCGCTTTTTTGCCCAGAAATGGAGATTCAAAGTCGACAACTTTCAATTTCCCGGGGATTTTCGTTACAATCGAGATTTAGCTTAGAAATTGAGATTCAAAAGTGACAAGTTGCTAAAACCCCGTCTTTTTCGTTGCAATCTTGATTTAGCTCTAACGAGCTCTTTTTTTATGGTCAAAATGCTGACTTTTGCTGCTATATAAGATGCAAGTTTTTACTTTTGATTGACCTCGTATGAGTGAAAATGGTCTTGCTTCATTTCGTAGCTATATGAGAAGCAAGTTTTTCATTTTTATCTCCGTCGTATGAGTGAAAATCAATGAATGAACTTTTGCTGCTATATGAGATGAAGAGTGAGTTCGCTACCAACCAAGCTATTTCGTTACAGACTGATGTACCCTAATAGGGATAAAAACCTGCGTACTATCTGCTATAGGCATTCATTGGTGCAGCTACTAGAGGGGCCTTCCCCCTTCCTGATAGTCTGCCTCTCTATTATTAAGTAGTTTCCTAGCCTCCCGGTAGGTACCCCCCTACATTTGCTAGTAGGTCTCTCTCTTCCCTATGCACTTAGACAAAAATCTGTGCACGAGCCTATGCTCTTGAACCTACGGCCTGCCACTTCCTTCCTATTCATATCTACATTCATTCGGGGGACAAGGAATGCCCTTTGCCACGTGACGATGATAGCACTTCTTTAGCTTTAGTCCGTCGACTTGAACCGATCCTTGCTTTGCTGGGCTAACTGCCCTTAGCCTTAGTATGATATTCAGTATGGCTAAATGCAACACTTGGAAGGGAGGTAGCGCAGCCCACCTAACAGAAGCTAGAAAGGCTATAGAGCAGACAACGCAGATCTGACTTCTTGGGACTCACTCTATAGTACTTCCTAAGGACTGAGTCTATTCATTCATAAAGGCAGGCTTCCTCTTTCATTACTTCATTCTTTTTATATCCCTCTCCTTTGTTAGTCGGTGCCAGGTGGATTGGATATTTCCGACCTCTTGCGGCAGCGCCACGCCAGTAGCACTGCTCTATTCCCGTACCGGGACTGTCCACGGCTTCAGTGGACGATAAAGGGGAAGTGCTTCAGTCATACTAGCACTGCACCTATCCCGTTCCCAAACAATTTTTTTTCATTACCCTTCCCCTTCGGGCCTACTGCCTAGACTTAATCCTCCCTTTACATGCACCCATCTTCCTAACTATCGTCCTAGGGCTCTCTGCCTTCTTCCAGGTCTGGCTGTCATAGGTCGGCCCTTATCTCATTCCTTACGATCGATGCAGATGACCTTCTTCTTTTTACTCAAGCCCATTACCTATCCCGTCCAAAACGAGCAATGAAACTTCTGGTCCTAGCTTATCTATCAAAACTAGATAATAATAGGTTCCTGCGAGACACAGCATTGATCGATTGAGGGGAATCGCCCAACTATACGCCCAGAGACTTCTAAATCTCTGCGCTTGAGCCTTCAGAAAGTTTGTCTAACCTTCCAGCGTTGGAAAGTTCTATCTATCTCTTTCGACTCCTTGGCTTCGAGATGCCCTTAGAGAGTTGGTAAGGCGAGGAAGGCGTCCGCAAAGTTTGCATATCAGTCTATAGTCTTCTCCTATCTGATTGAGAAAGCTATTCATTCTTTTTCTTCATTTACTACTGTGGAGCGGCTTTTTGGGCACGAGTAGGTGTGTCAAATGCACCTCTGCCGTATCATGAGAAATTGATACAGACATGTAATGATTTAATCATGGGGGACAAGCTGAGCGAAGATTACTATATCGTTACATACAAAAAAAAAGATTGGCGAGCTAGGCTCAATGACGGTCTGGACTTTCCTATTCGCTTGCCTGCGCGCCTCTCACATGAAATTCGATGCATCCACCGTACTAACGACTTTCTTACTTTTCTTTCATAGTAGTCTTAATGACTAGAGTTTGAAGCCTTAGTAAGTGTTAAGTTTCGATTGAAGCGCCATATTAGATTCTCTTTATCTTTCTTCTCTTATTCTTCTCTCTTTCTCAGTGCTTTCCGTGAGGATGGTTCTTGGTGTAATGATAAAAGAATATCCTAGAAGAGGATAGAAGATTCATTACAGGAGAAAAAAACCAATACGGACTATCGTGATTGACTTAGTTGGTTGAGGCTATCAAGTGTCAGATTTGTAATGGATGATGTCTTCCCCCGTGCTTGGGAGACGCCCGCCTGACCCTACTCAAGCGTGTTAGCCAGCCCCTTTTCACCAAGAGCCAGAGCAGCGGTTCTCCTTCTCACCCATGATATAGGAGTAGAGCTACAATAAATTGTCTGAGAGTCACGATCAATACGAGACCTGGTCGAAGAGAATGAAACGCACGTAGTGGTCATTAAAAAATAATATAGTAATTAAGGGTCCCGACCCACAAATGAATAGGAAGTGAGGCGAGGGTTTCTTTTGCAGCGGCGTGGGGCAGATAGTGTAATCTGGACCAAGAGGGCATACGATGTCCAGTACATAAGTGGTTCCACACCCATATGCAGAGAAGTCAAAGGCAAAGACGGGAAGAACAAATGGCTCCCGTTCTACTCTGCTGATGATGGTCCCGACTGGGAGACCAAAAAAGGTATAACTGCCCCCCTTATTGCCTGGGGAACGCGCACTGTACTTTTCATGCGAGAGGTACGGACAAGGCCGATTTGGTAGTAAGTAGTTTCCTCGATCATATTCAATCAGGTCATAGCTAGGTATGATTTGGCATCAAAAACTAGGAGTTTGACCTTTTCCCCTTCCCTGGGTACCCCCAACATACCCAACTATTTGCTTGTATTTCTCATTCACAAATTCATCTTTGTTTATGCTGCTAACTCTCAGGTGAGCATCTTAGAGGTGTGCCATAAGTCAATGCAGGGAGTTTCCTTTGCCAGAAAGACTGGGGGGTCGCCTCCTTTGGAAATTTATGCGCTTGGGTATAGTCCCCATTTAGCCTCCTATCTAATCTCTGCCTTGGATATCCTCCTGTGCGAAAGCACTAGGTCTATATCTTGGGTAGGGTCCTGTCCTTAAGATTCAGATCATAGAGGGCCCCTTGACTATGTCAATTGAGGGAAGGAAGGCCAGGGTGTGGGCGTGCCTTAGAATAGTTGAAAGCGAAGAACAACCTGCCCAGAAAATAGCATCATGGAGTCTGATCTTTTCTTTCGATACCCCCAACATACCCAACTATTTGACTGTTTTTTGGACGGTGGCATGAATCGCTTGACAATTAGCTTTGTTCCCTGGTTGCATTGCATATATGATTACAGATGGATTATATGAAACAGCGAGACGCACGCGAGTCTAATTTCAAACGAGAGGCGCTTTCCTTTTAGTTAGACTTCTATAACTATATCTCACTAAGGTCTTACCTTCATGCAACCCTTCAACCAGCCCAGCCATCTATTTCATTCGATTTTGTCTCTAGCTTCGCTTTTGAAGGAGTGCCGCCTCATCCAAAATGGTACCTACCTAATAGGACTTATACTTCTTGCTTTGAGATGTAGCTTGCCTTCCTTCCTGTGCTTTTAGTTGAGTAAGGCCTCTAAGCTTCTCTTCTTGAGTTATCTTCCTGACTAACTGTAAGCAGAGGACCTTACCGTCACTCTTAGCCCTTAACTTAAGGAAGTGTGCTTTACCTATGGACGTTGCTACCTGCCTAATTGAGATTTATCCCTTCTTTCCTTCCAACACTGGGACTGACTGACTTTATACAGAGAGAGGAAAAGCAGCAATCCAAGCTCTTTTTGAATCGGATATTGGATAGGCTAAGCTAGGGGTAGCCCGCTCTCTCTACGGTTTTGCTGAACTTGTCAAGCCCGGGGGCCCTTTGGGGAATTTTTGAGAATGATAGATTATGGGATAACACTTTCTAAGGCTGAAGGGGATGGCATGGGTTAAGCATCTGACTCTGGACGTTCGAGCTAAGTTATTTAAGAAGGGTCTTCCCCTACTAATGAATTGGGAATCCTTTTTACAAATCTCCTCCTCAGAGCGCCCTGTAACCCTACCTTTTCTGAATGGTACACTTTAGTTCAGAATGGAAGAGGAGCAGTCGTCGATTGATTGAAAGTGGATTGACGGCATTCATCAGTTGATTGAAAATTTACTTTTTTTTTCTGATTGAGCGAGGTCCCTTTTGGGCTAAAAAGTCCCTTGAGCCGTCGAATCCCTTTTGTCTTGATTTAGGGGAATAGGCGCATTGATTAGGTTACGTGGTTCGAGCAATCTGCAGGAAGTTTCTTTTTTCTTTATTTTAGTCTTTTACCATTCATATTAAAGTAAGACGGATAGGGCATATTTGACTAGGAAGCTAGCAAAGCTAGTCCCTCCATACCAGCTAGCAGTCTCGTTTAGGGAGTCCCCTTCTTTACTGAGTAGGGTTCCCGGGTGCCTATGCGATTATTAAGGCAGGGTGCTACTGTACCAGTAGTGGAGTGGCTTGAATCAAATCGTTTGTCTAGAGAGGGTATAGCGATAACCAAAGCTGACTGTACTATAAACTCAAGATGCTGTATAGGCAACTGGCCTTAGAGTAGTGTATCGAACTGCAGGACAGGAGCGACCCATAATCATTGACGAAGAGGAAGGCTTGGAAAGGGATCAAACATATTGAGGAGAAGCTTTCACAAAGGCCAATAGCCGATAGCTGATGTCATTAGCCTGAACTTCTTTATCTACTTGAAAGCTGATGGGAGTACGGCTTTCTTCAAGGAAGTGTCCCCTATGATATTCTATTAGTAAAGAGTCCTTGGATTCGCCTTTTTCCGTAAGCCTAGAAGCAAGGTGCAGGAAAGCCAGGTGCTAGCTAGGTGTGTCTCCTGCCTGGTCTATTGGTAGTCATCTTTCATCTGCTAGCTGTCTGAGGTAGGTGGTCTCCTGCCATTGGCTTAGCCTTAGCTCAGCCCTTGCAATTGGTCAGCTACACACGTTGCTTTCATTTCCTATTTTATATGCTACTCTCCGGTCAACGCGAATAGATTCTTTGCTTCTTTACCCCGTCTGTTAGAAAGATGTGATCTCCTCGCCCCCGCCCTTGCTTAAGGATTATCGCCCTTCTTAGCTCTCTTTTTCTATCGGCTTTTCTTTTATTTGGAAGAATGGGTCCTCTCCTGTTGGCGAATCCCCTTGCTATTGTTCTTTTATAAATATATCCCATTCCTGCCTGTCTTGCGGCACATGCGGTACCAGCTCTTGTTCTTGATGTGGCTCTTTCGGAAGTTGCGGAAGATAGTATAGATGCTCCTGTTCTTTCTGCGGCAGTTGTGGATGCGCTTTCCTTTTTAGTATCCCGGTGCAGCTGTCTTGTTTAAGCTATGGATCTTATATAGAGAAGGAGTGTGAAAGCTAGCTCTTGAAAGCAGTGCGAGTTAGGCGCGAATCCCTTTATTTAGAAAGCAAAGCAATCCTTTAGGTAGTCAATCTATCCACAAATTCCTTTATTTTAATAGATATCCCCGCCCGCTTTTTGCCGTCCAACCTGGAATCAAATCTATGCCGCCGGGTGTCTTCTCTTTCTCCTAGTTAGCAGACGAAGACGCGTCTTATCGTCTGCATCTAGAACTACTTCTAACTCAAGAACGCATTCTCCAGAGGTGCCCCCGTTGGTTGTTGGGTTTGACCAACCACTTGTTGAGCTTGGCCCGCCACTTGTTGGGCTTGATTGTTCACACCAACCATACGTGCCGTCAAATTGGCAACTTCAGCTTCTTTTTCTTCCAATCGCCTCCGCAGTTGTGCCAGCTCTTCTTCTATAGTGTTGTTAGCAGGTGGAGGAACAAAGTGTGATGTGGAGGCAGCATCCGCTGCTGCGACCATAACTGACACCGTTTTAGGAATAAATTCGTCGGATACACTTCTCGGAGATGGAAGTGGAGTGATTTCAGGAGAGATAACCGGGGTAGAAGCCTCCGAGAAACCTGATGAGGGGATTATCGGGAACTCCTCCTCAGCAACAAAAAGATTTAGAGAGAGAAAAAGGGGTTTGGAGATCAGAGAGAGGAAGTAGGCTTTAGAGAAAAAGTCCCTCTTGTGCCGGTAGTAGGGAAAGCAGCTGAGATAGAGAGAGCAGTTCTCCCTTAAAGTCCTTTATGGATTTTGAGTCGGGAATAGGGCTGTGGCTTAGATCCCCTGATCGAGTAATGGGGTTTGTTTTTCTCTCGTTGATAGCCCGGGTTCAGTTCAAGCTGCTGCAAAAGAATTCGTCGAAGGGGTGGAACGAGCTTACTTTTTAGAGAAAGGGGAAAGGGCTTTTTTTTTTCTGAGTAAGACTCTCCCCTTACCACTTATAACATAGGGGGCTATGAGTCTAGATACTCTTCGCTTGAAAAGGCATGCCTTGCGCTTGTCTGGGCCACGCAGAGACTTAGACACTACATGCTAGCCTACCAAGTCTGGCTTTTGTCCAGGATGGACCCATTGAAGTATCTGTTCGAGAAGCCAGCATTATCAGGAAGGACTGCTCGATGGCAGCTGTTGTTATCAGAGTTCGACATCACTTATGTCACGCAGAAATCCATCAAGGCTCGAGCCCCTCCTGCATACTTAAAGCTCCGCCCTTTTCTTCCAACCAATGCTTGCCATGGCCAGTGCTTCCTTGTTCTTATCTCCATAGAAAGCGAACCGCACTTTCCAATCCGGCCTTCTGCCATTCATTAACTTCCTTTCCCCTTCGTCTATTCTCGAGAAGTCTTGACGATACCCTTCTTCCGAACTGCCTAGGCCCAGCCCAGTTACAGGATCATATGAGAACGTCGTGCAGATGCTCAGGTGCCGTAGGCTGGCTGGTAAAAGAACCGAGAAGTAGAATGCCTCTAGTGACTTCAAGCTCTGCCGTCACTGACTTTTCTTTCTCTCTCTTAGGCCGTGTGACAGTCTGTCTTCCTTACGTTATGCAAGGCGAAAGAACACCAGGCTTTCTTTGAAAAAAAAATGACTAAAAGGAGTGAGTTAGGGCACAGCTGCCGGCTTCCCCAGCATCTCAAGTGATTAGGGAATAATCTATTTCTTATTAGTTGAGTTTGCTTCGAATGAATAAAGTACTATACTCATTTTGGGGCTTTCTTACCCTGATGGTCGCCGGTTTTGCCGGGCGTTTCATTGGAGCGGAAGTCAATCCTTTTCTAACAAAAATAAATTCTTATCTCGTTTTATTTATCTTTTATTAGTTTGTATTGTTGTCTATAATATAATATTTTATAATTGCAGGTCTAAATACAAAGCTTATTTTTTTTTTTGAGTCTATAGCGTAACTTTATTTTTATTGCACATCTCTCGCATTTCCATTCTTTCGATGTTGCAAAATTGGATTTGTTTTGCTGTCTTAACTAGTGATTTAATAATGTCTGTTTCCTCATCGGATAACTCTTCGTCTGCTCGGGATACGCTCCGAGCGCTTATGAGATCCCCCCGTAGTCCACCACAGTTTGACCAGGGGGAATCCTCCATACAGCCGGTACCTCCTCAGGCGGGACCTTCTCAGCCGGTACCTCCTCTTCCGGCCCCTTCCTCCCCTCCCCAACCAAGGGCTTTTTCATTCCGAGCCTCATTAGCGTGCTCGTCTGCGAGCTATGCTGGTTCTGTAGAGTAAAGGCGCGCAACAACGAGAGAGAGAGGCGGGCTTGGCGACCGAACGCGTCACGGCTATTCCTTCTGTACTACAGTTTGGTGGAGGAACTGTAAGAGAACAATTGAAATCCGTGCTCTAACTCGATATCTTCAGCGGAATCTTCATCTTCTCCAGTTGATGATGCATATTCATATTGAACTTCAACCAATGTCACTTGCTCAACAACTGCCTTCTTCCACAGTAGCTTCCTCTCCATCCTGAGGCGAGTCCGCAAATAACATTTTGTCCATTTCTTCTCCGTCTGTTGATGATGCTGAAGCGGATCTAACTTCAACGGGTACTGGTAGATTTCCACTGGCACAGCGGCACTTCTGGCTTAAAGGCTTGCTTTCCTGGCTCCTTTCAAAGGTAGGCTTATCGCCGAGGATAAACCAACCGATCTACGCTCGAACCTCCGACTGACTGGTCAGAAATAAGTTATCCACCGACAAGAGAGGGCTCCACTACGAAGGGACGAATATCGTTTCACATCTGATTAAATTGAAACCACTAATCTAATGGCATATAGAGTTTCATCGTCTTGTAGATGTACTTAATAGATGCACTAAAAGTCTTCGATAGAACCCAAGGCAAAAGAAAAAAAATTCTAAGGTGCTTTTCGGTCACCATTGGCTTGGGGCGTCCTCTCTCTAACTGAACAACTTCCAAGTAAACCTTCTTTGCTTAAGCGCTTCTCTTCTCTGGGCGCATGCTCTCCCATTGGGAATTTTATACTCTTGTACCACTGAAGGGCTCTGGCTCTCTCAATCAAAGGAAGGTCTCTATCAATCAAAAGACCTGTCACTCTCCATGTTCTCTGGAATCACAATCGTTCAAAGAATAACATGAATGAAAAGCCCCATCCATCCGGAGTCAAAGCTATAGGTTTTTTCACCCTGTCTATTTGTTGTCCTCCTATTTGTCCTCCACGAAAGTAAGCTCGACTCACTTCAAGCCTCGTTGTTTTCACGTTCCTAGTCACAAGACTACTTTTCTTGGGGTAAACGTCACCCCCTTATCCCTTAGAATATAAATAATTAGGCCTAGAAAGTGGGTCTTCTCAACAATATAGTGGTTCTGCCCCCTCCGTCGGATATTATTGTGATCTTATTCGTTGTGCCCAATGCTCCTCTTCTAGCGACTCGACACCAGAGACCCCGAAAGGGCGCCAAGACTTTACTATACGCCTGGGAAAGAATATGGGTCCTCCCTATCAATTGGCGAGGCCTCACGTAGTACGCTTCTTTCCTTCCGAACTAGGGCAGTTATGACATCACTTTGAGTTCTACGCCACCTCACTTACTCAGAAGTAGTGGGAGCCAGGCGCTAAGACTTTTACCACTCTTTTTTAATAGCTCCCTCACTCGTCGATCGTCTAATAGGGAACGAGACTGAAGTGATCCCGAGCGGAAGGGAGGACCCCTAATTCGTGGGCTGAGTTCGAATAATATGCACTGAGTACTCGAACATAGTAATAGAGAGGGGTAACGACTAGGGAGTTGGAAGACTTTTGTGCTAGTTCAGTTCTTCTGATTCAACAAAGTACTCGTACTCATTTAGTAGAGTTGTTGACCATAGATAAGGAATGGTACGTACGCACGTATAACATCATATCATGCTGCCTTTTTCTTTCTCATTCCCAAAGCAAGCATCTTTGCCCACTTACCGGCCTCGTTCGTAGGCCTAGCCCACTACCCCACCTGACTGATTTGTCTCAGAGGGTACTGTTTCAAGTTGTAAAACCACTCCGTTACCAGAGGGAGAAGACGAAAGCACAGCCATACGGGGAGGTTCGTAAGGCCAGTGAGGGCGAGTGAAAGGACTCAAGCAAGGCCCATACCATCCGGTCACGTCTCTTGGTCCGAGGGGGCGCCAGAAAAGGGGGATAGAAGAAGCACCCCGAGAGGGAAGGGAAGGATGTGTCTGGTGGACAAGTACCTTAAGTGACAGTTCAATCATAATCTTAATAAGTAAAGGAAATCGTTTTGTGTCCATCTACGGAAGAAGGCTCGTCTCAAAGAAAATTTTGATTCTAGGTCCAGATGTGGTAGAAAGAAGGGCTTAAGACAGATAAGGAATAGTAAGAGTTAATAGACTGCCTCACTAATAATCTTCCTTATCGTACTACTGTACACAACTAGAAAAGGGGCAACAACTCTTTTTAAAAGAAGGAACCAAGGGATTCGCCGGGCTAGGGGTAGAAGGAAATCACGGGGATGTCCTATTCCCCTATCTGTATATTGTAGTAATTGGTATCTCGCTTGGCGCACTTGCTCTCTCAAGATGACATCATAGAAAGATTTAGGTCTTCCTGATCCCAGTCTTGCGCATCTCTTCTTAGAGGGTAGTATCGAGAAGGCGTGGGCCCATTGAAAGCCCAGGGAATAATTCCTTAAACAGATAAAAAATAGTAAAGTCCAAGGGGGTATGATCAAAATAAAGATAGGATGGATTTTCAGTAATTGTGGACGAAGCAGCGGGCATACCAGAAATGGATTGTCAGGAATGGTAGATGGAACAAGGATGCATAGCAGGCTTAAAAGACGACACAAGTAGGACGCGCTGAGGCCGAGCTTTCCTCTACTACTCATTGGAGCTAGCATACGAAATTTTCCGTTGAAGGGTTCCACTATCAGGGCGGCCCTTGCGAGCGATATTCACTTTCAAGAGTCATGAGCCTACGCCTATACTCTCGAAGAGTTCATCAAAGAGCTAAGGGATGAGAGGAGGTGGAATTTCTTTCAACTAGAACATTTATTACAACATCTTAAAACACTTAATATTACAGAAAATGACAGAGAATTCGGATAGTTCGGCTAAGAGCAGGAGATGAGCTTCGGGCCGCAACGAAGCAGATCCGTCTGCCCTGCTCAATGCAACAATCTATTCTCTGGCCGGAGCTATTAAATCAAAGTCTCATAGAAGTCTTCCATACTCCCTTTTTTGAAATACCAATTCTTTCTTTCCGCGAACTTTTCTAGTGTTGAAAGCCAAAGGAAAAGGAGAAACTGAGAATCGAGTTGGAGAAACCCGCAATCAATCCATCTACATAGAAAGGAGAAACAAGAAAGGAAAGGCTCAATGTTGAATTGAGATCTCATTAGTCCGGTAAAGATCGAGTCCAGTTATAAAGGGAAGAATCTCAATAGAATGGCTGAACAATATGACCAGTACCCATCGATGCTAGCAGGGGATTTCCATGATTTCTTTAGGTTGGAAGATAGAAGGAGTTTCAGAAACGACACTACGTCTAATCGTAGGAGAGCTGAGAAGTTTGCATCAAATTTCATCGTTGTGGTCTAATGGATTTGGCATGCTGTAGTCCTAGACCACTTGGACCAATGGTAGGGAAGGGTTAGCTAAGACGCTGCTTCGATTGGATCTAGCCTTAGTTTAGTAAAGTAGAAGTTGAAAGAGATTTTACCATAAGCTGTGCTTGGAAACATCCCTCGTACCACCTCAGACTACTATCCTATGATCATTTACATGGAAGGTATTCATTCTGCTAAACCCTCTAATCGTCCCTTCAGGTGTGAAGCTGTCTGGTTCTCTCATCCGCACTTTAGAAAGATTATTTTGAATACCTGGGAAAAGGAAAGGGTTTAAGCTATATAAAAGCCTCTAACTTAGATAAAGACAATAATGTCTTCTAGTTGCGTCTGCTTATAGGATAGCGCCCGCAGGGAGTTCCTATTACAGAAGGGGATGGGACTAGGAGGCTTTGCATACAGACTAGTAACATCTCTTAGATGGCTGCCTTCTACTTACATAAGGACTCACCCTAGGAAAGGATTTGATTCATACCCAGACTAGTCCTACCTTCTGCTTCTGAACCTCCTGATTTAATACCCTTTGAATAGCTACAAAGAAAGAAGGGCTTCAATCGAGTCACGACACGAAAAGAATAGAAGCTTTCTCATGCGGGTTAGGAACTTAAAGAGAGGGAAGAAGCTCTTAGATTAGAAAGGGAAAGGACAGGAGTCTCACTCTTCACTTCTTGGCTGGGAGTTGATTCCCGGAGTGACGGAAGAATAAGAGTAGCGGTGGGAAGACTCCTGATGCTTTCAGGCTTATGTTGGGGTTAACTGAACCCAAAGAAAGCCTAAAAGAATCCCTATATTCCTAACAAGGTTAGTGTAATATGCTCGACTAAGGGGAAAGAGGAAAGGAAAGAAGGTTAGCCGAGCACGGATCTGGGCTTAAGGCAAGGAGTGCACTGATAGCACTAGTCGAAGAAAGGCAGTTAGATCATAAGAAGGCGGGTAGGTAAGAATAGGAAGTTTAGAGGAGTGAAGGGGTTTAGGAGGGACTAAAACACAGCTAGCTAAGTATATTGTATTCCAATATAACAATCTAACTAGGGTTGTCAAATCTTTGACTTCTGGAAGAAGGTTTGGTAAAGCGAAATCTCTAACTTCATCTGTAAGAGAAGAGTACAGAGTAGCTGGAAAGTTTAACTCGACTGAAGGCATTGGCGAGACTAAAAGCACTAAAAGTAAGGTAAGGGAGGTTGCCAGCTTGACTTCGCCTCCACGGCACGGAGGTCATCCAGTTAGTTTAGGAGAGAAGCTCTTGGGGTGGGGAGGATAGGAAATTAAAACGAATCAGTCCGGTAGAAAAGTATGTAACTGGTACCAAGACTTTACTTCTAATGCAGGTAAGCAGAAGCTAACTCGAAAATCTTTGTGGAGTTAACGTTGACCCAGTGGCTAGAAGTTCCATTTCAAATGGATTGACTAAGAGGATCTTGAGCCAGATAGGAAAGATTCCTCGCCAAGGTTCGGAGATGCTGACACAACGTTTGAAGAAAGCTCGACTCATAGGGTTGGGGGCAAGACTCAGCCTCTAAACTCTAAACCAAAGATTCTCCTTCAGTAGATTCGTAGCAAGGAGATTCCTCAATAAAATCTTTATTCTGAAAGAACTCAAAAGGGAGTGGGGTATTCGAATTCGACCGAAGCAAAGGTTCTTTTCCACGAGTACTAAACCGGGGCATAAAGCCCTTTTCTTTCATCACAGGAAAGTAGGGTAGGGAACTGGTCTTTTGGATATGTCTTACCGGAAAGAAGCTCGACTGAAAGCAGGTGCTAACTCGATCCCGATTCTCTTTCAAAGGAGGTGCCATATCCCGCGAAGGGTGAGAAAGACGTGGCTAACTCGACAGAGGAAGGAGCTATCGGAAGGGAAGGAGAGCGAGGGCTCAGCCAAAGACAGAGGATCTGTATAGGATAAACCGCAGGGAGAGAAGATGAAAGATTCTCAACTAATACAGAGGACGGGGCATACCCTGGGACTTGCTAACTCAACCTTAAAAGCTGTTCTCTTATAAAATTAGCTGGGGAGGAAAAGGGAGAGTCGACTTGGCTTGGATTATCCAACAGCGGATGCAAACGAAGAAAGCAAAGCGTTAGAATCAAAGACTGGCTTGCTCACCCTAGCGCTACGGAGGGGGCCAACCTCTATTATGTTATGCTAGACAAGCGATTCTCGAAAACAAGCAGTTCAAGAGATGCTGCTCGGAATTCTATTGAGAGTCCACTCGCTATTAGCTCGCTTAAATCTCTCCACTCGCATAGTAAACTGCGCTCGCCCTAGCGAAGCGATCTCAGAATTGATTGCAAGAGTTGATACATAGTCTCTGCCCAAAGAGCTTCGTAGCAGGGTCCCCAGAGCTGCTGTCTACTTTCAACGGATATTGTATTCTGAGCAGACTTGAAGCTAATTCGATTCTTTCACAGATGCATTTCGTGATCCACACGAGTCAAGAGACTGCCTTGTCAGTTCGATTCCCCAGATGACCTACTTGACTTCTTGTGTCTTGCTACCACAGGGACCCCGGCCTTTTTCGCTTCAAGCCGATTTCAAACCGGAGACTGCCATCAAAAGTGGAAAACTTGCCAAAACCTGGGAATTTTTGTTGCAAGCCCTATTTGCCTCGGAGAAGATAAAAAGCCATTAGTCGACACTTATAAATAAGGCATATTCGGTGCTCCAAATCACTTCTATTTATTCCACTAAAGGGGCCGAGACTAGAAGAGGGATGCCCCTAGAACGGTACTTTCAAATCCCACCTTCGGATCCCAAGCTCAGGACACTCGACAAAAGGGAAATCCCGAATCTTGGAATGCTGGGACAGGTGTAAACAACTTCTTTTCGAATAGAATCGGTTCTTGAATAAGATGTCCTCCTACTAAGAGCGATGCCTTGGGACCAGTAGCCAGGGAAGGGCAAGCTGCCTGCCTTAGAGAGCTACAAGTCCCATTAAGGTATGAGGTAGCTTGCTTACTCTCTTCTCGATACCTAGCCTAGGAAAGAGATTAGTATAGTAGGCAGCTAGCGGGTTTGGTGATGCTTTCGAAGGATCATTATTAATGGTATAAATAAGAAGTGGGTCATGTACACTGCTAACTTAGAGAAAGAAAAAAACTAAGTAGTCATGCATGGTACTACAAACGATGTTTAGTTTAATTCTTTCAAAGACCCCCTCCCTACCTAATATTCGAATCAAACAAAGGTAATAAAGCCACTTGTTTTATTCTTCTTTTTCAACAAAGTGGATGAAACCTCCTTCGTCAACAGATAAGAGCCCACCGAGACAGGAAATTGGAAAGCCACCTCTTACTATGTAAATGAGTTTTGCAGAAAGATGCAGCTCTCTCAAGAGATTTTGGATCTCCTCGAAAGAAAATCTTGATTGTTCAAAGGAATAGCAAGAATTATTTCATGGACATAGCGAACAAAAGGAAGATGTGGAAAGCGGTTGATGAATGTTCGATCAAAGCTGTCTAAATAGAAATTGAGTAAGACGCAGGCGAGAAGGCCTGCAGACGGTACCCCAGTCTCCGCTGACCAATCTCGTCCATCCTCATCAAGAATTGGTAATTCAAAAAAGGATGAGACTAGTCGAAAAATAGATGGATCGTTCAGCACGGGTTCGAGTTTAGCCAAGAGGCGGGAGCGAGAAAGTGTATTCAAAGAAGGAGTCAAATCGAAATGAAGAAGCATTCCAACTTGACCCCATTTGAGAACTTCTCCATAAAAGCCCTTCCTCCCCTCCTTAGCCGTTCGAAAGGCGAACGAATTCTCCAAAGAATAAGAATCAAAAGTCAAACTTAGAACACGCGAAAGAGCTATGAAAACAAGATTATCTTCAGATTCAGCAAGCACCGCGAAATAAACATTCGGTAAATCAGGGACACTGAAAACATGGAAGAAGTTCGTTCTTGGGTAATCATTAGGTAGCACTAAGAACTTTAAAGGAGAGAAAACATACGTTCCTGACAAAACAGCTTGTTTAATCTCACTCACTTTTTCTTCCCCAAAGGGGTATTGCTGACTAAAAGCACTGAACACATTATCAATCTCCGAAGAAAGCTGATACAACGAACACTGAGAAAACATTTCCTACCAAGTACTCCTCCTATTTTCTATTAATCAAAAGATCTCTCCTAAACAAGGAGACAAATAGATAACACATAGATAGTAACGCGAAGGAAACCCGCTGCCCACTTTACTTTTCCTTCCCCACCCCATTACTGAGATAGGCCTCACCTTATTTGTATAAACAAGGCTATTCTTATACATATATATAAAAGGCTTGACCCCCACCTTTTTTACATATATATAACCTCCTTTACGAACCGCGCTTTTAGTTTATTTATTGTTTTGGGAAGCCGGTTGGTCAGGGAGGGCCGGGAGGAGTTGCCAGTCCTCCGCCGGAATCTAGAATTGGGATCTAGATAGATGCCATAGGTCGAGATTAGAGAAAGAACAGGGCAGAACACAAACAGCGATGAAATGAAGGCTTTCGAGCAGCTTTACTTAGCCACACCAACCCTTTAGAGGTACCGAGCCTTTTGTGCTCTAGCGTAGAGTGAACATTCCTCGAATAAAAAACCTTAGGGAAAGAGACGAGATGCGCTAGTGAGATGTGCCTGTTGCTGATCCTCAGTCGCAAGGTCTTAAGGAAAGAAGGAAGGTCTGATGCATTTATCGTTTTGAGGGCGGGGAGTTCATGCAAAGGGGAAGATTCAGAGTCGACTATGCGGGTTATGTCCAACATTCCTCGAGTTACAAACCTTCGGGGAATCACTCGATCCCTTGGATAGCTCAAGGACAGATGTAGAGTGTGCCGGAGGAAGGAAAGAGAGACGTGCTTTCTTAGATACTGAACCAATGGACTAAGGCGACTCAGGTGCCCAACCTATACAAGGGTTAGAATCCTCAATGAAAGGGGCGAATTCAGACCGGTTTCGTAAAAAAAAAGGAATCGGATCTCAACTTGCTAATAGAGGTGGGCAAGGCGCTTTTAAGCCCTTATATATCTATCGGAAAGAAAGCTGGGCTAGGTGTTCTTCCCTTAGAAAAGAGCTGTTCGCCTCGAGGCTGTACTATTATCCTCTCCCGTGTCAGGTTTGAGAGGGTGGGCACTTCTTACAGGTACTGGGCGGCCATGGGTGGAAGGCGTTGAAAGATGGGAGGAATAGTGGTAAGCGGAAAAGAAAAGGAGGAGCTCTATACCTACTACCAACCAGCCTAGGGCTTAGCTTTTCGTTACCCTCAACAGCAAACCCGGACCGAGGATTAGGGCTATCCCCTCCACCCAGAAAGGGAGACCCCCACGAACGAGCAGAATCCAACCGCGCTGCTACAGACAACAAAGCAACCCTAAATCAGTGACACACGAAAGCTCGATCCTCAACTTCGGAATATTAGGAACAAAGATCAGAATTCGTTTCGTTGGGCGGATCAGGCTTTAGGGAAGTATGTAGAGGGGAAGTAGAAGTGGGGACGGTAGGGAAGTTTATCGAAGATCCTTGGGAGTGGGGCGGTTTAGTAGAAACCAGGCGGTTTGGTTTCGCCTCTCAAAACTCATTCGACTGAATTAAGGCGACCAGCCGCAGCAAGGGAAGAGAGGCTCGCTCCATGTTAGCAGCTCGTCTTTTTTCTATTTTGACCACCCGGTCTAACGCAATGTTCAGGTCTTTGTGTACGTGACGCCTAGCTACAAACTCTATATGATTCAGCAGGTGCCACACTGCCTTATGCATCAGTGGCATCTTCGCTCTAG